GTTAATGTAGCTTAAATTTTATAAAGCAAGACACTGAAAATGTCTAGATGGACATTACTGCCCCATCAACATAAAGGTTTGGTCCTGGCCTTTCTATTAATTCTTAGCAGACTTACACATGCAAGCATCCGCATCCCAGTGAGAATGCCCTTCAAACCATTAAAGACTAAAAGGAGCGGGCATCAAGCACACTACACTAGTAGCTCAAAACGCCTTGCTTAGCCACACCCCCACGGGATACAGCAGTGACAAGAATTAGGCTATGAACGAAAGTTTGACCTAGTTATGCTGATTAGGGTTGGTAAATTTCGTGCCAGCCACCGCGGTCATACGATTGACCCAAATTAATAGATATCCGGCGTAAAGAGTGTCAAAGAGCAATATAAAAATAAAGTCAAACCTTAATTAAGCTGTAAAAAGCCATAATTAAAATTAAGTTAAACTACGAAAGTAACTTTACCATAAACTGAGTACACGACAACTAAGACCCAAACTGGGATTAGATACCCCACTATGCTTAGTCGTAAACTTAAATAGTCCCAAAACAAGACTATTCGCCAGAGTACTATCGGCAACAGCCCAAAACTCAAAGGACTTGGCGGTGCTTCATATCCTTCTAGAGGAGCCTGTTCTATAAACGATAAACCACGATTAACCTCACCAATCCTTGCTACTTCAGTCTATATACCGCCATCTTCAGCAAACCCTAAAAAAGGAATGAAAGTAAGCACAACTATTGTACATAAAAACGTTAGGTCAAGGTGTAACCTATGGATTGGGAAGAAATGGGCTACATTTTCTATAATAAGAACACCACTTAAACTTATACGAAAGTTTTTATGAAACCTAAAAACTAAAGGAGGATTTAGCAGTAAATTAAGAATAGAATGCTTAATTGAATAAGGCCATGGAGCACGCACACACCGCCCGTCACCCTCCTCAAGTACCATAGCTAAGCCCTAGATTGCTAACCCATGCTAAGCAAGCATACAAGAGGAGACAAGTCGTAACAAGGTAAGCATACCGGAAGGTGTGCTTGGATAAACAAGATGTAGCTTAAACAAAGCATCTAGTTTACACCTAGAAGATTCCACAACTCGTGCACATCTTGAACTATATCTAGCCCATATCCCTCCCCATCACTACTACTATAAGTCTGTCAAATAAAACATTTACCATACATCTAAAGTATAGGAGATAGAAATTTAATCATCAATGGCGCTATAGAGAAAGTACCGTAAGGGAAAGATGAAAGAATTATTAAAAGTAGAAAAAAGCAAAGTTTACCCCTTGTACCTTTTGCATAATGATTTAACTAGTAATAATTTAGCAAAGAGACCTTAAGTTAAATTACCCGAAACCAGACGAGCTACCTATGAGCAGTAACTAGAACAAACTCATCTATGTGGCAAAATAGTGAGAAGACTTATAGGTAGAGGTGAAAAGCCCAACGAGCCTGGTGATAGCTGGTTGTCCAAGAAAGGAATTTCAGTTCAACATTAAACAATACTAAAAACCATATTAAGTTTCAACGTATGTTTAACTGTTAATCTAAAAAGGTACAGCTTTTTAGAAATGGATACAACCTTTACTAGAGAGTAATATTAAAGCTTAAACCATAGTTGGCCTAAAAGCAGCCACCAATTAAGAAAGCGTTCAAGCTCAACAACAAAAACAAGTTTTAATTCCAACAATAAACAAAATAACTCCTAGCCTGACTATTGGACCAATCTATTTAATTATAGAAGAAATACTGTTAATATGAGTAACAAGAAAAATTTTCTCCTCGCACAAGCCTATATCAGTAACTGATAATATACTGATAGTTAACAACTAATAAATATAACCTAAGACTAAACCATTTATTAACTATACTGTTATCCACACAGGTGTGCACTAAGGAAAGATTAAAAGGAGTAAAAGGAACTCGGCAAACACAAACCCCGCCTGTTTACCAAAAACATCACCTCTAGCATAACTAGTATTAGAGGCACTGCCTGCCCAGTGACAATCGTTAAACGGCCGCGGTATCTTGACCGTGCAAAGGTAGCATAATCACTTGTTCTCTAAATAGGGACTTGTATGAATGGCCACACGAGGGTTTTACTGTCTCTCACTCCTAATCAGTGAAATTGACCTCCCCGTGAAGAGGCGGGGATAACACAATAAGACGAGAAGACCCTATGGAGCTTTAATTAATCAACTCAAAAAGCATAAAATAATACCACCAAGGGATAACAGAGCTTTACATGAGCTGACAATTTCGGTTGGGGTGACCTCGGAGTATAGAAAACCCTCCGAGTGATTAAAACTTAGGCCTACCAGCCAAAGTATAATATCACTTATTGATCCAAAATTTTGATCAACGGAACAAGTTACCCTAGGGATAACAGCGCAATCCTATTCTAGAGTCCATATCGACAATAGGGTTTACGACCTCGATGTTGGATCAGGACATCCTAATGGTGCAGCAGCTATTAAGGGTTCGTTTGTTCAACGATTAAAGTCCTACGTGATCTGAGTTCAGACCGGAGCAATCCAGGTCGGTTTCTATCTATTACGCATTTCTCCCAGTACGAAAGGACAAGAGAAATAAGGCCAACTTTAAAAAAGCGCCTTCAAACAATTAGTGACCCAATCTCAACCTAATAACCTAGCGCAAACATACCCTGCCCAAGACCAGGGCTTTGTTGAAGTGGCAGAGTATGGCAATTGCATAAAACTTAAACTTTTATACTCAGAGGTTCAAATCCTCTCTTCAACAAATGTTTATAATTAACATTTTAACACTCATTCTTCCCATTCTTTTAGCTGTAGCATTTCTAACACTAGTAGAGCGCAAAATCCTAGGTTACATACAATTCCGAAAAGGACCAAACATCGTAGGCCCATATGGCCTACTACAACCCTTTGCCGATGCAATCAAACTATTTACCAAAGAACCTCTACGACCAGCCACATCTTCAACTACTATATTTATAATTGCACCCGTACTTGCACTAGCCTTAGCTCTCACAATATGAGCTCCCCTACCCATACCACACCCACTCATCAACATAAACCTAGGAGTACTCTTCATACTAGCAATATCAAGCCTAGCTGTTTACTCTATCCTATGATCTGGATGAGCTTCCAACTCAAAATACGCTCTAATCGGAGCTCTACGAGCAGTAGCACAAACAATCTCATATGAAGTAACACTAGCTATTATTCTATTATCAGTACTTCTAATAAACGGCTCCTTCACTCTATCTACACTAAATATCACACAAGAAAAACTATGACTACTCTTCCCTTTATGACCACTAGCCATAATATGATTTATCTCCACCTTAGCAGAAACTAACCGAGCCCCTTTCGACCTTACAGAAGGAGAATCAGAACTCGTATCTGGCTTTAACGTAGAATATGCTGCTGGTCCTTTCGCCTTATTCTTTCTAGCAGAATATGCTAACATTATCATAATAAATATATTCACAACTATCTTATTTCTAGGAGCATTCCACGACCCCTATACACCAGAACTATGCACAGCAAATCTAATTATCAAATCACTACTACTAACAATATCCTTCCTATGGATCCGAGCATCTTACCCTCGATTCCGATACGACCAACTAATACACCTCCTCTGAAAAAACTTCCTTCCACTAACACTAGCTCTATGCATATGACATATCTCATTACCTATCATAACAGCAAGTATCCCACCTCAAACATAAAATAAGAAATATGTCTGACAAAAGAGTTACTTTGATAGAGTAAATAATAGAGGTTTAAACCCTCTTATTTCTAGAATAATAGGAGTCGAACCTACCCTTAAGAATTCAAAATTCTCCGTGCTACCACACTACACCATAATCTACAGTAAGGTCAGCTAAATAAGCTACCGGGCCCATACCCCGGAAATGTTGGTTCATACCCTTCCCATACTAATTAACCCATTCGTCTCTATTATCCTACTAACAACCCTCATCCTAAGCACAATAATTGTCACCATTAGCTCCCATTGATTATTCGCCTGAATCGGACTAGAAATAAACATAATAGCCATCATTCCCATCATAATGAAAAAACCTAACCCCCGAGCCACAGAAGCCTCAACCAAATACTTTCTAACACAAGCTACAGCATCCTCACTACTTATACTAGCAATTATTATTAACCTAATACACTCCAGCCAATGAACCATCATAAAATTATTCAACCCAACAGCATCCATCCTAATAACAATAGCTCTAGCCATTAAACTAGGCTTATCCCCCTTCCACTTCTGAGTACCAGAAGTTACACAAGGTATCCCCCTAAGCACAGGACTAATTATACTTACGTGACAAAAACTTGCCCCCATCTCAATCCTCTACCAAATTTCACCATCAATCAATCTACACCTAATAATCACCATATCCTTCCTATCAATCCTAATCGGAGGTTGAGGCGGACTAAACCAAACACAACTCCGAAAAATCATAGCCTACTCATCAATCACCCATATAGGATGAATAACTGCTATTCTACTATACAACCCAACCCTCACCTTACTAAACCTATTAATCTATATTGTAATAACCTTCACTATATTTATACTACTCATCCAAAACTCCACTACCACTACACTACTATTATCCCAAACATGAAACACAATACCCATTATAACAACCTTTACTATACTCACCCTGCTTTCCATAGGAGGACTCCCCCCACTCACAGGTTTCATACCTAAATGGATAATTATCCAAGAACTAACAAAAAACGACACCCTCATCCTACCCACCCTCATAGCCATTACAGCTCTACTCAACCTATATTTCTACATACGCCTTACCTACTCCACAGCATTAACCCTATTCCCCTCCACCAATAACATAAAAATAAAATGACAATTCTACCCCACAAAACAAATAACCCTCCTACCCACAGCAATCGTATTGTCCACAATACTCCTACCCCTCACACCAACACTCTTTATCTTACTATAGGGGTTTAGGTTAAACAAGACCAAGAGCCTTCAAAGCCCTAAGCAAGTATAATTTTACTTAACCCCTGCCTAATAAGGATTGCAAGATTATATCTTACATCAATTGAATGCAAATCAAACACTTTAATTAAGCTAAATCCTCACTAGATTGGAGGGATACATCTCCCACGAACTTTTAGTTAACAGCTAAATACCCTAGTAAACTGGCTTCAATCTACTTCTCCCGCCGCAAGAAAAAAAAGGCGGGAGAAGCCCCGGCAGGATTGAAGCTGCTTCTTTGAATTTGCAATTCAAAATGATCATTCACCACAGGACTTGATAAAAAGAGGACTTTACCTCTGTCTTTAGATTTACAGTCTAATGCCTACTCGGCCATTTTACCTATGTTCATAAACCGATGACTATTCTCTACCAATCACAAAGATATTGGTACCCTATATTTACTATTTGGCGCTTGGGCAGGAATAGTGGGCACTGGTCTAAGCTTGTTGATTCGTGCCGAATTAGGTCAACCTGGTACACTTATCGGAGACGACCAGCTTTATAATGTTCTAGTAACAGCTCATGCTTTCGTAATAATCTTCTTTATAGTTATGCCTATCATAATTGGGGGTTTCGGGAACTGATTAGTTCCTTTGATAATCGGAGCCCCTGATATAGCATTCCCTCGTCTAAACAACATAAGCTTCTGACTACTCCCCCCTTCATTTCTACTACTGATAGCATCTTCGATGGTTGAAGCCGGCGCAGGTACAGGCTGAACTGTATATCCTCCTCTAGCCGGAAATCTAGCACATGCAGGAGCCTCAGTAGACCTTACTATTTTCTCTCTACATTTAGCCGGTGTGTCTTCAATCCTTGGGGCTATCAACTTCATTACAACTATTATTAATATAAAACCACCTGCTATAACCCAATACCAAACACCTCTCTTCGTCTGATCTGTCTTGGTCACAGCAGTCCTACTTTTACTATCATTACCTGTCTTAGCAGCCGGAATTACTATACTATTAACTGACCGAAATCTAAATACAACCTTTTTCGACCCGGCAGGAGGAGGTGACCCAATCTTATATCAACACTTATTCTGATTTTTTGGCCATCCCGAAGTATATATTTTAATTCTACCTGGCTTTGGAATAATTTCACATATCGTTACTTATTATTCAGGAAAAAAAGAACCCTTTGGGTATATGGGAATGGTATGAGCTATGGTTTCTATTGGCTTCCTAGGTTTCATTGTATGAGCTCATCATATATTTACAGTTGGAATAGATGTAGACACACGAGCATATTTTACATCAGCTACTATAATTATCGCAATTCCTACAGGAGTAAAAGTTTTCAGTTGACTAGCAACACTTCACGGAGGAAATATTAAATGATCTCCTGCCCTAATATGAGCTCTAGGCTTTATTTTCTTATTCACAGTAGGAGGTTTAACCGGTATTATCCTAGCTAACTCATCCCTAGATATCATCCTCCACGACACCTATTATGTAGTTGCTCATTTTCACTATGTGCTTTCAATAGGAGCTGTCTTTGCCATCATAGGAGGTTTCGTCCACTGATTTCCACTATTTTCAGGATACACACTCAACCCAACATGAACAAAAATCCAATTCGTAATTATATTCGTAGGTGTAAATATGACATTCTTCCCACAACACTTCCTAGGCCTGTCTGGAATACCTCGCCGATACTCCGACTACCCAGATGCTTACACAACATGAAATACCATCTCATCAATAGGCTCATTCATCTCACTAACAGCAGTTATACTAATAATTTTCATCATCTGAGAAGCATTCGCATCTAAGCGAGAAGTATTAGCAGTAGACCTCACCTCCACAAATCTTGAATGACTAAACGGATGTCCTCCACCATACCACACATTCGAAGAGCCAGTATACGTTAACTTAAAATATTCAAGAAAGGAAGGAATCGAACCCCCTCTAATTGGTTTCAAGCCAACACCATAACCATTATGTCTTTCTTTATGAGTGAGGTATTAGTAAAGTCTTACGTAACTTTGTCAAAGTTAAATCACAAGTGAAAATCCTGTATATCTCCATGGCATATCCCTTTCAACTAGGCTTACAAGACGCAGCATCACCCGTTATAGAAGAACTTCTACAATTTCATGACCACGCATTAATGATCGTCTTCTTAATTAGCTCCTTAGTTCTTTATATTATTACACTAATACTTACAACCAAATTAACTCACACCAATACAATAGACGCTCAAGAAGTAGAAACTATTTGAACCGTCCTTCCAGCCGTTATTTTAATCATAATCGCCCTACCTTCTCTACGAATTCTCTATATAATAGACGAAATCAACAATCCCTCTCTCACCGTAAAAACAATAGGACACCAATGATACTGAAGCTATGAATATACCGACTACGAAGACCTAAATTTCGACTCATACATAATTCCAACCTCAGATCTAAAACCAGGTGAACTACGATTGTTAGAAGTAGATAATCGAATGGTTCTACCCATACAATTGACAATCCGAATACTAGTCTCCTCAGAAGACGTATTACACTCATGAGCTGTCCCTTCCCTAGGCCTAAAAACAGACGCAATTCCTGGCCGCCTAAACCAAACAACCCTAATATCAACACGACCTGGCTTATTCTATGGACAATGTTCAGAAATTTGCGGCTCAAATCACAGCTTCATGCCAATTGTTCTCGAACTGGTACCTCTAGAGAATTTTGAAAAATGATCTGTATCCATATTATAATTTCACTAAGAAGCTAAACTAGCATTAACCTTTTAAGTTAAAGATTGAGAGTTATAAACTCCCCTTAGTGACATGCCACAACTAGATACATCAACATGGCTCCTTACCATTCTCTCTATGATCTTAACTCTATTCGCACTACTTCAACTAAAAATTTCAAAACACTTTTACTCTCCTTCCCCTAAACTAATAAACACCAAACTACAAAAACAACAAACCCCTTGAAACCACACATGAACGAAAATCTATTTGCCTCTTTCACAGTCCCAGTTATACTAGGTATTCCTATTACTACCCTAATTATTATATTCCCCACCATACTATTTCCAACACCAAATCGATTAATCAACAACCGTATGATCGCCATTCAACAATGACTTACCAAGCTCACATCAAAACAACTGATAATTACACACAGCCCCAAAGGACAAACCTGATCTCTAATACTCATCTCACTCCTCCTTTTCATCGCTTCCACAAACCTTCTTGGAATATTACCTCACTCATTCACACCTACTACTCAACTCTCTATAAATTTAGGCATAGCTATTCCATTATGAGCTGGCACCGTCTTCATTGGTCTCCGAAATAAGACAAAAACATCTCTAGCTCACCTTTTACCATTAGGAACACCCACCTTCCTAATCCCCATGCTAGTAATGATCGAAACCATTAGCCTATTTATTCAACCCTTAGCCCTAGCAGTACGGCTGACAGCAAACATCACAGCAGGTCACCTACTACTACACCTAATTGGAAGCACAACTCTTGCATTAACAAACATCAATCTATTCACAGCTCTCATCACATTTATTATTCTCACCTTATTAGTTATCCTCGAATTCGCTGTAGCCCTAATCCAAGCCTACGTATTCACCCTATTAGTAAGCCTATACTTGCAAGACAATACATAATGACCCACCAAACCCACTCATACCATATAGTAAATCCCAGTCCTTGACCACTTACAGGAGCTCTCTCAGCATTTCTCATAACATCAGGCCTAATCATGTGATTCCATTTCAACTCCATAATTTTACTAACTTTAAGTTTTTTAACAAACACCCTAACAATATACCAATGATGACGAGACATTATCCGAGAAAGTACTTTCCAAGGCCACCACACACCAACCGTCCAAAAGGGACTTCGATATGGCATAATCCTATTTATCTTATCAGAAGTCCTATTTTTTACAGGCTTTTTCTGAGCCTTCTACCACTCAAGCCTTGCTCCTACTCCCGAACTAGGAGGCTCCTGACCACCAACAGGTATCCACCCCTTAAATCCACTAGAAGTCCCACTCCTCAATACTTCCGTACTATTAGCCTCCGGCGTATCTATCACTTGAGCCCACCATAGTCTCATAGAAGGTAACCGCAAACACATACTCCAAGCCCTCCTCATTACAATTATACTTGGCCTCTATTTCACCCTACTCCAAGCATCAGAATACTATGAAGCCCCATTCACAATCTCAGACGGAGTTTACGGCTCTACTTTCTTCGTAGCCACAGGCTTCCACGGATTACATGTTATCATCGGATCCACCTTCCTTATCGTCTGCTTCATACGCCAAATAATATTCCACTTCACATCAAACCACCACTTTGGCTTCGAAGCCGCTGCTTGATATTGACATTTCGTAGATGTTGTATGATTATTCCTCTATGTATCAATCTATTGATGAGGCTCATAGTCCTTTTAGTATTAATAAGTACAACTGACTTCCAATCAGTTAGTTTCGGTACACTCCGAAAAAGAACAATAAACCTTCTATTAACATTACTAACAAATACAACCCTAGCCCTACTACTTATACTCATTGCTTTTTGACTCCCCCAACTAAATACCTATGCAGAAAAAACTAGCCCTTACGAGTGTGGCTTTGATCCAATAGGATCTGCTCGCCTACCCTTCTCCATAAAATTTTTCCTAGTAGCAATTACTTTCCTCCTATTTGACCTAGAAATTGCTCTCCTGCTCCCCTTACCCTGAGCAATCCAAACAAATAATTTAACAACAATACTTCTTATGGCCTTATTCCTAATCTCTCTACTAGCAGCTAGCCTAGCCTATGAGTGAACCCAAAAAGGCCTAGAATGAGATAAATATGGTACTTAGTTTAAAATAAAACAAGCGGTTTCGACCCACTAGACTGTGATCTAAACTCACAAGTACCAAATGTCTCTAGTCCACATTAATATTCTAATTGCCTTTACAATATCCCTCACAGGCTTATTAATGTACCGATCCCACCTAATATCCGCATTATTATGTCTAGAAGGCATAGTACTATCATTATTCATCTTAGCGGCCCTTACAATCCTAAACACACACTTTACCTTAGCTAACATAATACCAATCATCCTCTTAGTATTTGCAGCCTGCGAAGCAGCCATTGGACTAGCCTTACTAGTTATAGTTTCCAACACATATGGTACTGACTATGTACAAAACCTTAACCTCCTCCAATGCTAAAATTTATCATCCCTACTATCATACTTATACCCCTGACTTGATTATCAAAAAACAACTTTATCTGAATCAATACTACAGTCCATAGCTTATTAATTAGCTTTACAAGTTTACTTCTACTTAATCAATTCAACGATAATAGCCTTAATTACTCTTTAACATTCTTCTCTGACCCTCTTTCCGCACCACTCTTAATACTAACAATATGACTTCTCCCCTTAATACTAATAGCAAGTCAATCACACCTTCTAAAAGAGCCACTTGCCCGAAAAAAACTTTATATTACAATACTAGTTATACTACAAACCCTCCTAATTATAACTTTCACTGCTATAGAACTGATTATGTTTTATATTACATTTGAAGCCACATTAATCCCTACTCTCATCATCATCACCCGTTGAGGCAACCAAACAGAACGACTTAATGCAGGGCTTTATTTCTTATTCTACACACTTACAGGATCTCTCCCCCTACTAGTAGCGTTAACATATTTACAAAATACAGTAGGTTCCCTAAACTTCCTATTATTACAGTACTGAGCTCAACCACTATCAACCTCCTGATCTAACACATTCATATGACTAGCTTGCATAATAGCCTTTCTAGTAAAAATACCCCTTTATGGGTTACATCTCTGATTACCCAAAGCACATGTAGAAGCTCCCATTGCAGGCTCAATAGTCCTTGCAGCCGTACTACTAAAACTCGGAGGCTACGGAATGCTACGAATTACATCAATTCTTAACCCCCTAACAGAACACATAGCCTATCCTTTCCTTGTATTATCCCTATGAGGAATAATCATAACCAGTTCTATCTGCCTACGCCAAACAGATCTAAAATCACTAATCGCATACTCCTCAGTCAGCCACATAGCACTCATCATTGCAGCTGTCCTCATTCAAACCCCTTGAAGTTACATAGGAGCTACCGCCCTAATAATTGCCCATGGCCTTACATCCTCCATACTATTCTGTCTAGCAAACTCAAACTACGAACGCATTCACAGCCGAACTATAATCCTAGCACGAGGCCTACAAATCTTTTTTCCACTAATAACTACTTGATGACTATTAGCATGCTTGACAAACCTCGCCCTGCCCCCCACCATTAATCTAATCGGAGAACTACTCGTAATTATATCAACCTTCTCATGATCAAATCTTACTATTATCCTCATGGGGGTAAACATTGTAATCACAGCCCTCTACTCCTTATATATGCTAATCATAACACAACGTGGCAAACACACACACCATATTAATAATCTCACCCCTACTTTCACACGAGAACATGCCTTAATAGCCCTACATATTATCCCCCTCCTACTCCTATCACTAAACCCTAAAATCATTCTAGGACCTCTTTATTGTAAGTATAGTTTAAAAAAACCATTAGTTTGTGAAACTAAAAACAGAAGATAAAACCTTCTTACTTACCGAAAAAGAATTGCAAGAACTGCTAATTCATGCACTCCACACTTAACAATGTGGCTTTTTCAAACTTTTAAAGGATAGTAGTTATCCGTTGGTCTTAGGAACCAAAAAATTGGTGCAACTCCAAATAAAAGTAATAAACTTATTTACTTCTTCCACCCTACTCACACTACTTATATTAATCGCCCCCGTTATAGCATCTAGTACAGACTTCTACAAAAACAATAAATACCAGCACTATGTAAAAAATATAACCCTTTTTGCTTTCATCACCAGCCTAATCCCAATAATAATATTCATCCACACAAATCAAGAAACACTCATCTCAAACTGACACTGAATCACCATCCATACTCTCAAATTAACACTCAGCTTTAAAATAGACTATTTCTCACTTATATTTATGCCCGTAGCACTATTCATTACATGATCTATCATAGAGTTTTCAATATGATATATACACTCCGACCCCTACATCAATCAATTCTTCAAATACCTACTCATTTTCCTTATCACTATACTTATCCTTGTCACAGCTAACAACCTCTTCCAATTATTTATTGGATGAGAAGGAGTAGGAGTTATATCTTTCCTACTAATTGGCTGATGATTCGGACGAACAGATGCCAATACAGCTGCCCTCCAAGCAATCCTATATAACCGTATCGGAGATATTGGATTCCTTCTATCCATAGCCTGATTCCTACATAATACAAACGCATGAGATTTTCAACAAATCTTCACACTCAACCAAAACCCCCCAATCCTCCCTCTCATAGGAATTACATTAGCTGCAGCTGGAAAATCAGCCCAATTTGGCCTACACCCATGACTACCCTCAGCAATAGAAGGTCCCACTCCAGTCTCAGCCCTACTTCACTCAAGCACAATAGTCGTAGCAGGAATCTTCTTACTTATTCGCTTTTATCCCCTAACAGAAAATAACAAATCTATTCAAACAATAATACTTTCTCTAGGCGCCCTCACTACCCTATTCACAGCTATCTGCGCCTTAACCCAAAATGATATCAAAAAAATCATTGCTTTCTCCACCTCTAGCCAACTAGGCCTAATAATAGTAACACTAGGCCTCAACCAACCACACCTAGCATTCCTACACATTTGTACACATGCCTTCTTCAAAGCCATATTATTCCTATGTTCCGGCTCTATTATCCACAATTTAAATAATGAACAAGACATTCGAAAAATAGGAGGACTATACAAAATCCTTCCCTTTACTACAACAGCCCTAATTATCGGCTGTTTCGCACTAACAGGAATACCATTTCTCACAGGATTCTATTCTAAAGATCTCATCATTGAAGCCGCCACTTCGTCTTATACCAACGCCTGAGCCCTACTACTAACACTAATCGCCACCTCCATAACAGCTATATATAGCACCCGCATTATTTTCTTCACTCTACTAGAACAACCCCGCTTTCCCCCTCTCACAAACACTAATGAAAATAACCCCTTACTAATTAACCCTATTAAACGTCTATTAATCGGAAGCATTTTAGCCGGATTCATCCTCTCTAACAGCATACCCCCAATAAACACCCCTCTAATGACTATACCCTTATATCTAAAACTAACAGCCCTCATAGTAACAATTCTAGGCTTTATTCTCGCATTCGAAATTAACACCTACTCAAAAAACCTAAAATATCCCTACTCATCAGACTCTACTAAATTTTCCACTCTACTAGGCTACTTCCCTACAATCATACATCGCTTGCCCCCTCATCTAATTCTAACAATAAGCCAAAAATTCGCAACCTCCTTACTAGACCTAACTTGAACAGAAACAATTCTACCAAAAACAACAGCCCTCATTCAACTAAAAGCCTCCGTACTAACCTCAAACCAAAAAGGACTTATCAAACTCTATTTCCTATCTTTCCTCATCACCATAATCCTCAGCATACTACTATTTAATTACCCCGAGTAATCTCCATAATAACCACTACACCAATAAACAAAGACCACCCAGTAACAATAACCAACCAAGTACCATAACTATACAACGCAGCAATCCCCATAGCTTCCTCACTAAAAAATCCGGAATCCCCTGTATCATAAATAACTCAATCCCCCAACCCATTAAACTCAAATACAATATTCACTTTCCCACCCTCTAAAACATATAACACCACTAACAATTCTAGCACTAGACCTAAAAGAAATCCTCCTAGTACAACCTTATTAGAAACCCAAACCTCAGGATACTGCTCAGTAGCCATAGCCGTTGTATAACCAAACACAACTAATATTCCTCCTAAATAAATTAAAAATACTATTAAACCTAAAAATGAGCCCCCAAAACTAAAAACAATTCCACATCCTATAGCACCACCCACAATTAACCCTAAACCACCATAAATCGGTGAAGGTTTTGAAGAAACCCCCACAAGACTAACTACAAAAATAGTACTCATAATAAAAACAATATATATTGCCATTATTCTCACATGGACTCCAACCATGACCAATGACATGAAAAATCATCGTTGTAATTCAACTACAAGAACCCTAATGACCAACATCCGAAAAACACACCCACTAATAAAAATCCTCAATGACGCATTCATTGACCTGCCCACTCCATCTAACATTTCTTCATGATGAAACTTTGGCTCCTTGCTAGGCCTCTGCCTAATTATACAAATCCTAACTGGTTTATTTCTAGCAATACACTACACACCGGACACCTCTACCGCTTTTTCATCAGTCGCACACATCTGTCGAGACGTCAACTATGGCTGATTCATCCGCTATTTACATGCAAACGGAGCTTCCATATTCTTCATCTGCCTTTACGCCCATATTGGACGTGGCCTCTATTATGGCTCTTATATATTCCAAGAAACATGAAACATCGGCGTACTCCTACTACTAACAGTCATAGCCACTGCATTTGTAGGCTACGTTTTACCCTGAGGACAAATATCATTCTGAGGTGCAACCGTCATTACCAACCTCCTATCAGCAATCCCTTACATCGGCACTACCTTGGTAGAATGAATCTGAGGCGGATTTTCCGTAGACAAAGCAACACTAACACGTTTTTTCGCTTTCCACTTTATCCTCCCATTCATCATCATAGCATTAGCAACTGTCCACCTACTATTCCTACACGAGACAGGATCCAACAATCCCACAGGAATCCCATCCAACATAGATATAATCCCATTCCACCCTTATTACACAATCAAAGACATCCTAGGCGCCTTACTTTTAATCCTAACTTTACTAGCACTAACCCTATTCACCCCCGACCTACTAGGAGACCCCGACAACTATACCCCAGCAAATCCACTAAGCACCCCTGCACACATCAAACCAGAATGGTATTTCCTATTCGCATACGCAATCTTACGATCAATCCCCAACAAACTTGGAGGAGTACTAGCACTACTACTTTCCATCCTTATCCTAATCTTTATCCCAATACTTCAAACATCCAAACAACGAAGCATAATATTCCGACCCTTTAGCCAACTCTTATTTTGAACCCTAATCGCAGACCTCCTAACCTTAACATGAATTGGGGGCCAACCTGTAGAACACCCATACATCATTGTAGGCCAATTAGCATCTATTTTATATTTCCTCCTAATCCTAGTGCTAATACCAGCAGTCGGCCTTATTGAAAATAAACTCCTAAAATGAAGAGTCTTTGTAGTATAACAAAATACCCCGGTCTTGTAAACCGGAAAAGGAGAACCCTATTCCTCCCTAAGACTCAAGGAAGAGACATTAAACCTCACCACCAACACCCAAAGCTGGAATTCTACATAAACTATTCCTTGAAAAAGCTTATTGTACAATTACCACAGCATCACAGTACTATGTCAGTATTAAAAGTAATCTGTTTTAAAAACATTTTACTGTACATATCACATACACATATACGCATACATGTTAACACTTAGTCTCTCCTTATAAATATCCATGTATACATGCTATGTATTATTGTGCATTCATTTATTTTCCATACGATAAGTTAAAGCTCGTATTAATTATCATTAATTTTACATATTACATAATATGTATGCTCTTACATATTATATGTCCTCTAACAATTTTATTTCCATTATACCCTATGGTCGCTCCATTAGATCACGAGCTTAATCACCATGCCGCGTGAAACCAGCAACCCGCTCGGCAGGGATCCCTCTTCTCGCACCGGGCCCATACCCCGTGGGGGTAGCTAACGGTGATCTTTATAAGACATCTGGTTCTTACTTCAGGACCATTTTAACTTAAAATCGCCCACTCGTTCCTCTTAAATAAGACATCTCGATGGATTCATGACTAATCAGCCCATGCCTAACATAACTGAGATTCCATACATTTGGTATCTTTTAATTTTTGGGGGGGGGCCTGCATCGACTCAGCTATGGCCTTAGAAAGGCCCTGTCACAGTCAAATAAATTGTAGCTGGACCTGTGTGTATTTTTGATTGGACTAGCACAACCAACAGGTGTTATTTAATTAATGGTTACAGGACATAGTACTTTACTATTCCCCCCGGACTCAAAAAACCCTATCTTATAGAGGTTTAAACCCCCCTTCCTCCTTACAAAACTGATCGTCTGCTTTGATATTCACCACCTCCCTACAGTGCTTCGTCCCTAGATCTACGCACACTTTTTTTAATAAATCAATACTAAATCCGACACAAGCCCCATAATGAAATTATACAAATAATTTTCTACCCCACAA